ATCCTATCTTGTTTGTTGGATTAGGTCTAACTTTTTTAACCAAATTGCAAGCATGTAACTTTACGAGATGAAATAGGGAAAGACAGAAGATAGAACTTTAAAGAAAAATATAATTGAAGTAACTCGTCTTCGAATCAACTTTGGTTGGGGTTCGAAAAATGAATAAATAAAAATAAAGTCCATTTTTCCTTTTTCAGGGGGGGCCTCGGGAGTCGTGGAATGGTTTTCTTCTCCTCTTATTCCATACGGAATACAATGAGTTAAAATAAGAAGGAATAGGCGATAACCATTTGCTCTAAAAAGAGGATTAAATCCTATTGAAAAAGAAATAATCTGAAATAGAAAGAACTTTTTTCAATGGGTTTAGATGATCTAGTTCTTAATATTATTACTTTACTTAACTGAGAGATTCCACAATAAATCTCTTGATTTGGAATTAGGGATGTCCCATCTGATGAATCGATTTTCTTTTGTATCTCGCTCTATCTTGTTTTTTAGTATTATCTAAAATAACCGATGAATTAGGAATTTTCCATAACTTAGGTAAGTGCTTTACCAACATATGTAGTGTAGTAAAAAAAAAATGGAATTTAACCCCTTCATGCTTACTATAACTAGTTATTTCGGTTTTCTACTGGCTGCTTTAACTATAACCCCAGCTCTATTTATTGGCTTGAACAAGATACGTCTTATTTGAAATGAATTGAATGAATAAGTCAGAAAATAAGAATCTATCTTTTGGATTCCTGATATTATAGGACCTTTTTCCACGCTAATTACCAATTCTTTTTTTGGTCATTGAGATTCGTGGATAATTTAGACTATTATTTAGAGATAGATCGTACCTCTTTTTTTATCCCCTCGAACAAATCGAAATGATTGAAGTTTTTCTATTTGGAATCGTCTTAGGCCTAATTCCTATTACTTTAGCCGGATTATTCGTGACTGCGTATTTGCAATACAGGCGTGGGGATCAGTTGGATCTTTGATTGAGTAATATTTATTTTTTGATTGACCTCCTCCAGACTAGAGAGGGGGTCAAATTGGAGTTGTAATTCGACTTTGTTTTTTTTTTTAAGTTATTTTACTCTGTTTCGACATAAGATAGATGGAATCACGCTCTGTAGGATTTGAACCTACGACATCGGGTTTTGGAGACCCGCGTTCTACCAAACTGAACTAAGAGCGCTTTCAAAAAGAAAATCCTTTTCTACTCCTAACGTGTCTCACGTACGTATAGTATCCACAAATTCAAGTTATATACACTTTAACAGATCTCCCCGCTACTGCCCATAAAGAAGAGAGAAGTAATAGGTAGGGATGACAGGATTTGAACCTGTGACATTTTGTACCCAAAACAAACGCGCTACCAAGCTGCGCTACATCCCTTTTCCAAATTGTTGTACAATCCCATTGTACACAATTCCTTTCTTGTTTTCCACATCGTAATTTTTTTTCTATTTCTCTATCTATATAGAACTTTCTTGTCATTTCTTGTTTTTGGTCTCATATAATCAACGAAGGGTATATATTTAAAATCCAGTTGAATTTCACCTATAAAAGAAAGATTACTATTCCTTAGTAATGTATAGGAAGAAGGGGTCATCTTTTTCTTTTTTAGGGATAGGAAAATTTCGTCTATATGGTTCATTCTATATATATAGAATAGTGATTTTGTTTTTTTAGTTGGGAATTTCGCCTAAATAAAGAAATACAAACGATCTTGGGCAAGAGTATCTGATCATATATGTATTCCAATAAGGAAGGAGGATTTTCAATGCGGGATATAAAAACATATCTCTCTGTAGCACCCGTGCTAAGTACTCTATGGTTTGGGGCTTTAGCAGGTTTATTGATAGAAATTAATCGTTTATTCCCAGATGCTTTGTCATTCCCTTTTTTTTAATTCTAGTTATTCCTAAATTAAAAGCGGTATCCAAGCTAAGTCAGGCCTCACAAATTCGAGCATAGAAAGAGCCGGGCTTGCTACTTAAATGAAAGGATTTCGAAGCAAAATCCTTGCTAATTCGACAAGGATTGTATTCTTTAATTATTTCTCCATTTTTTATTCTATTGGATTTTATTCTTCTTTTTCGGATCCAATATAGAAGAATAAAAGAACAGGTATAAGAATTAAGTTAAGTCGATCCAAAAAGGAAAGGAGGTTCATGGCCAAGGGCAAAGATGTTAGAATCAGAGTAATTTTGGAATGTATCAGTTGTGTTCGAAAGGGTACCAATAAGGAATCCAGGGGGATTTCTAGATATAGTAGTCAAAAGAATCGCCACAATACACCCGGACAATTAGAATTAAGAAAATTTTGTCGTTATTGCCGCAAGCATACGACACATAATGAAATAAAGAAATAGGAACATCGTGTTTTTGATTTTTCTAAAGATTTGATTTTTCTAAAGAATAGAAATAGAAAGAGTAAGAATTTTTTGTTTAATATATAGAACATAGATAGAATACAAAATACAAATCCACTTTAGGTAAATATTATTTCATATGTATAGAGGTTTTTATATTTTATATATAGTATATGAATCAAATAATATATGGACCAAAGAAAGACTACTTCTTCTGGATCCAAAATTAATAAAATAAAGAAATCCATTTTTTTATTTTTCAAATTTTTAAATAAGGAATAAATCATGTATATATCTAAACAACCTTTTCGTAAATCTAAGCAACCTTTTCGTAAATCCAAACAAACTTTTCAAAAATCCAAGCAACCTTTTCGTAAATTCAAACAACCTTTTCGTAAATCCAAACAACCTTTTCGTAGGCGTTCCCGAATTGGTCGGGGGGATCGAATTGATTATAGAAACATGAGCTTAATTAATCGATTTATTAGTGAACAAGGAAAAATATTATCCAGACGAATAAATAGATTAACCTTGAAACAACAACGATTAATTACTCTTGCTATAAAACAGGCTCGTATTTTATCTTTCTTACCATTCCGTAACTATGAAAATGAGAAGCAATTTCAAGCCCAGTCAATTTCAATAATTACTGGTCCTAGACACAGAAAAAATAGACATATTCCTCAATTAACACAAAAGTTCAATTCCAATCGAAATTTAAGAAACTCCAACCAGAATTTAAGAAACAACAATCGGAGCTTAAGTTCCGATTGTTGATGTTTTATTCGAAAGGATCAGACTCATATATAAATAAAGTAATCCGGTTTAGATTCTTTTGTTTGTTATAAGAAAAGAAAGAAAAATGGGAAAAAAGAAATAGTTTTTTATTTATTGCAACATGCTCGTTGATTTCTACTACTTAATCTTAATTTATTGTATTTTCCCGGAGTTCCCTCTCCGGGAATTCGGTTTTCATTATTCTTACTTTTTTATCTCTTTAATTAATGGTCTTTATTTTATTGGAAATCGTGTAAAGATTATTTGGATTTAATACAGCTACTTGTGCAAGCATTTTACGATTAAGAATCAATTCCTTTTTGTACAGATTGTGTATTAATTTACTATAACTATCAAATACTTTATATATCCGTGTTGCTGCGTTTATCCGAGTGATCCACAAACGACGAAAATCCCTCTTTTGCCTACCTCTATCTCGATGAGAAGAAACAAAAGCTCTTCTTACTTGTTGAGTAATCATTCGATTAAGTCTTAAATGAGCCCCTCTAAAGTTTGAGGCAAATGAACGCATTTTTGTTCGTCGTCTTCGAGCTATATATCCTCGCGGAACTCTGGTCATTGAATCAAATTAACCTTAATGAATAACTAATGATTTCTCTTCTTTTAACCGTTCTTTTTCTCATTAATAACAAAACGGATTATTCCGATATATAAAATATTAATTCCAATGGCTTTTGCTACTATAACCTTCCCAACCACGATTTTTTATTCTATCCCCTTCAGTTATTTCGCATAGAAATAACAAATTCTAACGGTACTAAAAAAAGAGTGGGTTCCATCGTTTCTATGGTTCTCTTTTAAACGGTGAGGCCCTCTCTATACACCGGAGCCCTTTCTTTCATCAAAAGGTATTGTGAACTTGTATAGTTCACAGTCTTTGGCTCTACCTATCCATTATAGAGTAAATCGCTCTTTTCACAATAAATAAGAGTTATTCATACAGTGACGGTATTTAATTATGAAAGTTGGCTAAGTAGCTGACCCTTTAGTCCGTTCTTTTTCTTTTTATTATTATTTCCTCCGCTTAATCGATAACCATTTGCTATCAATGGGGGAATTGCTTCTTCCAATCTAGATGATTGGATTTGCACCAAAGGAAACCATAAATTCCATTTACCGTAGAAATCTAGGAGAGAGAAGCTCTATCCTATTCATTGGTACCGATCATGGATATTTCAAAAATTGTCTTATTTGTTTGAACTCATGATCTGAACGAGTCGCACATACACCCTAGCACATGTTCCTCGACGCTGAGGACATCCCTTAAGCGCGGGCGTTTTTCTAGCATTTCGGATTGGCTGTCTTGCATTTCTAATAAGTTGTTTAACTGTTGGCATGTCGTACGTATATAGAAAAAAATGGATTGGTTTAGATCGATCTTAACCTGATGATTCATCATCATGAAGTATTTCTATTTTCTATAAAATCGCATAAAACCTAAATTTAGGTTTGAAATAAATTTACAAGAAATTCAGCCACTACCAATCCTTAAACATTTCTGGAAACCACACTGGATCAGTATCGCAGTGCTCGTCAATCATTTCATCCCCTACAATATCAACAAGTCCATAAGCTTTGGCTTCGTCTGCTGACATAAAAACATCCCTTTCCATGTCTTCGGATACAACCCAAAAAGGCTTGCCTGTTCTTAGTGCATAAACCCTTGTGATCATTTCGCGAACTTTGTGTAACTCTTCCACTTCTAGTAAAAATTCTGGTGTCCTTGCCCGATAATAAGCACTAGCCGGTTGGTGAAGCATAATTCTAGCGTGGGGGAACGCTATACGTTTAGTAGGTTCTCCTCCAAGCAGAATGAAGGAGGCCATGGACGCGGCTATTCCGAGGCATATTGTATATATATCTGGTGTCACCGTTTGCATCGTATCAAAAATAGCCATTCCTGAGATTAGCCACCCGCCGGGGGAGTTTATAAACAAAAAAATATCGCTAATTCCATCTTCTATACTGAGATATACCATGAGACCTGTAATATGATTCGTGATCTCGCCACGAATCTCTTGACCTAAAAAAAGTGTCCTTTCTCGATACATAACATTGTATAAGTCAACCCAAGTCGCTTCTTCATCTCCGGGAATCCGGTAAGGTACTTTTGGAACACCAATGGGCATATTAGATTAATATTATTAGATTTAAGTAAGAAAACTACACTTTAATATGGAAACTTAAGAATGGAAAAGAAAGAATCCGCAGTTTATTATCTTCATTTTTTTCTTATTCTATAAGAATACTATGGATTCTATTAATCCATAGATTGAAATAATACATAGATTGAAAAATTATACATATAAGGAAGATAAGACAGATTGAATAAAGAAAAAGGAATCTGTGATTCGAATGATAAACAAAGAGGGATTAGGGATCTATTCTTCGTTTTTCAAAATAGCCCAAGCTACCCATTGCATATTGGCACTTATCGAGTATAGAATAGATCTGCTTCTCTTTCTTCTTACAAACAGAATTGGCTTCTTATTTTTAATGGAATGAAATAAATATTCACGCTTTCTGACACAGAACCCCCTAGAAGGGTTAGGTACATAGGATATGGATAGTCTTTTCCAATGCGATAAAATAAAACGACATCGTGTCTATTTTTCTTTGCTAAAGGGGTATTTCCATGGGTTTGCCTTGGTATCGTGTTCATACTGTCGTATTGAATGATCCGGGTCGATTGCTTTCGGTGCATATAATGCATACAGCTCTCGTTTCGGGTTGGGCCGGCTCAATGGCTTTGTACGAATTAGCGGTTTTTGATCCCTCTGATCCTGTTCTGGATCCAATGTGGAGACAAGGTATGTTCGTCATCCCCTTCATGACTCGTTTAGGAATAACCAATTCGTGGGGTGGTTGGAGTATTTCAGGAGGAACTATAACGAATCCGGGTATTTGGAGTTATGAAGGTGTGGCAGGTGCGCATATTGTGTTTTCTGGCTTGTGTTTCTTGGCAGCTATCTGGCATTGGGTATATTGGGACCTAGAAATATTCTGTGATGAGCGGACGGGAAAACCTTCTTTAGATTTGCCCAAGATCTTTGGAATTCATTTATTTCTTGCAGGGGTGGCTTGTTTTGGCTTTGGTGCATTTCATGTAACCGGTTTATATGGTCCTGGGATATGGGTGTCCGATCCTTATGGACTAACGGGAAAAGTACAAGCTGTAAATCCTGCGTGGGGTGCAGAAGGTTTTGATCCTTTCGTTCCGGGGGGAATAGCTTCGCATCATATTGCTGCGGGTACACTGGGCATATTAGCGGGCCTATTCCATCTTAGTGTCCGTCCGCCTCAACGTCTATACAAAGGATTACGTATGGGCAATATTGAAACTGTACTTTCCAGTAGTATCGCTGCTGTTTTTTTTGCAGCTTTCGTAGTTGCTGGAACTATGTGGTATGGATCGGCAACTACCCCAATCGAATTATTTGGACCTACTCGTTATCAGTGGGATCAGGGATACTTTCAGCAAGAAATATATCGAAGAGTTAGCGATGGGTTAGCCGAAAATCTTAGTTTATCAGAAGCTTGGTCTAAAATTCCCGAAAAATTAGCTTTTTATGATTATATTGGTAATAATCCGGCAAAAGGGGGATTATTCAGAGCAGGCTCAATGGACAATGGGGATGGAATAGCTGTTGGATGGTTAGGACATCCCGTCTTTAGAGATAAAGAAGGGCGCGAGCTTTTTGTACGTCGTATGCCTACTTTTTTTGAAACATTTCCGGTAGTTTTGGTAGATGAAGAGGGAATTGTGAGAGCGGACGTTCCTTTTAGAAGAGCAGAATCAAAATATAGCGTTGAACAAGTAGGCGTAACGGTGGAGTTCTACGGTGGCGAACTTAATGGAGTAAGTTATTCTGATCCTGCTACTGTAAAAAAATACGCGAGGCGTGCCCAATTAGGAGAAATTTTTGAATTAGATCGAGCTACTTTGAAATCAGATGGTGTTTTTCGCAGCAGTCCAAGGGGTTGGTTTACTTTTGGTCATGCTACCTTTGCTTTGCTCTTCTTTTTCGGACACATTTGGCATGGCGCTCGAACCTTGTTCCGAGATGTTTTTGCTGGTATTGATCCAGACTTGGATGCTCAAGTGGAATTTGGAACATTCCAAAAAGTTGGGGATCCAACTACAAGGAGACAGACAATCTGATACCACATTGCTACGGTATTTTTCGCCTCTCTTTTTTGATTTGATATGGGAAACATCTCCTGTCCTTTCTTTTACTCTTTTTTTATATGGGAAATGATCCCAAATGACAAGTAAATAGGTGTGGAAGTTATAATTCTAAATAAACCACGATCGAATCTATGGAAGCATTGGTTTATACGTTCCTTTTAGTTTCGACTTTAGGGATAATTTTTTTCGCTATCTTCTTCCGCGAACCACCTAAGGTTCCGACTAAAAAATGAAATAATTTAATTGAAGTAAGAAGTCTCCCAGCCGGGAGACTTCTTACTTCAATTAGTCCCCATGTTCTTCGAATGGATCTCTTAATTGTTGAGAGGGTTGCCCAAACGCGGTATATAAGGCATACCCAGTAAAGCTTACAAGTAAACCAGATATGGAGATGGCGACTAAAGTTGCTGTTTCCATTTTTATAGAATTTCAAGATTACAATGGATCTATGATAAAGATCGTGTATTTACAACTACAACGGAATAGTATACAAAGTCAACATCAATGATTAAATAGAATTTATGGCTACACAAACCGTTGAAGATAGTTCTAGACCTAGGCCAAAACGAACTGGCGCAGGTAGTTTATTGAAACCCTTGAATTCGGAATATGGGAAAGTCGCTCCGGGTTGGGGGACTACTCCTTTTATGGGGGTTGCAATGGCTTTATTCGCGATATTCCTATCTATCATTTTAGAAATTTATAATTCTTCTGTTTTATTGGACGGAATTTTAATGAATTAGGTTTCTACTAACTAAAACTATGAAGTCTTATTTTTTCCATCCAAAAAGAGTCTTTCTGCTTTAAGCTCCACATTTCTAGACATTCTGGTAGTTCGACCGTGGATTTTTTGTTTTGGTATCTCTGGAATATGAGTGTGTGACTTGTTAGAATGGATCCTATTGATAATACATAGAAAGGGCCTGTTCTCTCTATCAAGATGATTCTAATTCGTCGGATATTATTTATTCTAGTATCTGGAACACGAAATACATAGAGTGGATCAAGAAAAAAAATGGAACTATGATTCATACCCACTATTTAGACCTCGCAACCAGACTGAAAAAAAAAAAGTAGTTCTTAATAAAAAATAAAAAAAGAACTTTTCTTCTTTCCAATTTTGTTTGCCCAAAAGACAACTTTTTTTTCTCTCGATTTTGTCGAGTCATTACACCAATTCAATAAATGATCATCAAGCGGTTTTTATTCGAAGAACCCTTGCCTTTTGTTTAGCTTGAGACTCAATCATCGTGGCTCTAGTATGAATCTAAGGTTTTAATTGAACTGATTCATAGGATCGCAACAAGATAATTTCTATTAGAAAACCACTATAAATTTTTATTATTTTACTAGTAAAATAAATAAAAAATAGGGAAGAGAAAAGTCAAGAGGCCTCTAATGATCAACATAAGGGAAAGAAAAACAGATGAGCCAACTTGAGATTTTTTGGCATTATCATCACAAAGAATAAATTCTGGATTTTTCTTATTTAATATCTTCAAGGCAAATTGATACAATCCTGCGGCTGATGAAGTTTTGAACCTTTTTTTTTTCTAATATCCGTTGAAAATTTGTGTGTTTCTGCTTGAGCCGTATGAGATGAAATTTTCATATACGGTTCTCGGAGGGGGAGTCGGGCTAGTTACCTATCTCAATAAAGTATATGATTGGTTTGAGGAACGTCTTGAGATTCAGGCAATTGCAGATGATATAACGAGTAAATATGTTCCTCCTCATGTCAACATATTTTATTGTTTAGGGGGAATTACACTTACTTGTTTTTTAGTACAAGTTGCTACCGGTTTTGCTATGACTTTTTACTACCGACCAACCGTTACAGAAGCTTTTTCCTCCGTTCAATATATAATGACGGAGGCCAACTTTGGTTGGTTAATCCGATCAGTTCATCGATGGTCAGCAAGTATGATGGTTCTAATGATGATCCTGCACGTATTTCGTGTGTATCTCACAGGTGGATTTAAAAAACCCCGTGAATTAACTTGGGTTACAGGTGTCGTTTTGGCTGTATTGACTGCATCATTTGGTGTAACTGGTTATTCTTTACCTTGGGATCAAATCGGTTATTGGGCAGTCAAAATTGTGACAGGTGTACCTGAAGCGATTCCGGTAATAGGATCCCCTTTAGTGGAGTTATTACGTGGAAGTGCTAGTGTGGGGCAATCCACTTTGACTCGTTTTTATAGTTTACATACCTTTGTACTGCCTCTGCTTACTGCTGTATTTATGTTAATGCACTTTCCAATGATACGTAAGCAAGGTATTTCTGGTCCTTTATAGGCAAGGCATATCATAGAAAATTCAAATTCTCAGATATCATATCGGGTAGGTTGTGGTATTTCATTGCTACAAACATGGGTTATTGTAAAATAAGACATGTCATTTGGATACTTCTCTTCAACTTTGAAGTATACAAATATCCTTAAGTATTTTGATACAAATAGTTGAAGTTAATTTTACGAAAGAAAATAAGGCGGATTATGGGAGTGTGTGACTTGAATTATTGATTTGGCCATGCAGATAGAAAATAGGATCTGCCGCATTAGAATTCACGACCAAAGGTGTCTCCGCATCCAATCGATACGTAAGTCCCCTATCTAGGAAGGATAGGCTGGTTCATTCGAGGAGAATATTTTCTATGATCATACCCCAACCATGTCATCCATGAAGAGGCTCCGTAAGATCCCGTAGAGTATAAATGGAATAAGTCATGTGATATGATCCAATTCTATATTTATTACACTTACTTTTTATTATAGTATGGAAATGCATTCATTTTCTTTGCATCGATTTCGATCCGCAATATTATCGGAGTAAAAGAAGGGATCTAAGGAAGAAAGTAGGCTAAACTTTTAAATTTTTTATTAGTAACAAGTAAATACTTTGTTTGGGCGTAAGAAACTTGCGATATTGAGGGGATAAACACCAACTAATCAAGAGACAATCCACAAAGCAATTGATCATGATCAAATTTGTAAGCCCACTTGGATATTGAGCATTTACGCATAAGAATAGGATTCTTTTCAATGAGTAGTTATAGGCGGAACTTCGGAAAAGACAATCTGATAAAGCTTTTCTTACCTTGATTCATTGAGTCATTATATAACCTATTCTATTGTGGATCCTCCACGGTCTTATTTCTTTCATTCTTGCTCGAGCCGGATGATGAAAAATTCTCATGTCCGGTTCCTTTGGGGGATGGATCCTAAAGAATTCACCTATCCCAATAACAAAGAAACCTGACTTAAATGATCCTGTATTAAGAGCAAAACTAGCTAAAGGGATGGGACATAATTATTATGGGGAACCCGCATGGCCCAACGATCTTTTATACATTTTTCCAGTAGTAATTCTAGGTACTATTGCATGTAATGTAGGTTTAGCGGTTCTCGAGCCGTCAATGATTGGCGAACCGGCGGATCCGTTTGCAACTCCTCTGGAAATATTACCCGAGTGGTACTTCTTTCCAGTATTTCAAATACTTCGTACAGTACCCAATAAGTTATTGGGCGTTCTCTTAATGGTTTCTGTGCCAACAGGCTTATTAACAGTACCCTTTCTCGAGAATGTCAATAAATTCCAAAATCCATTTCGTCGCCCAGTAGCTACGACCGTTTTTTTAATCGGTACTGTAGTAGCTCTTTGGTTAGGTATTGGAGCAACATTACCCATTGATAAATCCTTAACTTTAGGTCTTTTTTAGGGATTTTTCAGGTTGATTCATTCAACCGTGGAGGCCCCTGCGTAGGTATCTAGGAAGTAGTTACTTCCAAGTGAATCTTCCCTAGATACCTAAAATCTATTTTATTATGATCCATTTCGCAAAAATATAGATTATGCCAAAGATTCAAAATTGTTTTCTTTTTTCTTTTTATTCTAACTCGAAAAAGAAAAAATTGTAATGGATTTAAAGCGAGAACTTGTTCTTAGGTAAATTAATTGGGAGATGCTTCTCTAGAGTGGCCCATATAAGTTTTCCATCTTCCATATGAAAGCTGTCAATTCTCATAAGATCTTCTTCAGTCTTACTCAAAAGGTCCAATAGTGTATGTATATTGGCCCTTTTGAGACAATTATACGTTCTAGAAGGCAATTCTAATTGATCAATAAAAATACAATTTAATGGAATTCCTTTTTTGTTTTTCTTAAAATTAGTGAATCTTTTTTGAAAGGTTAAAAGAGGCGGAGTAAACCTGGTTTTATTTTCTTCGAAACTAGCGCCTTCTTCCTCTGCGTGTAGAAAAGGAAGAAATAAATCAATCAAATTACGAGAAGCTTCATAAAGCGCTTCTTTAGGAGTTAAACTTCCATTCGTCCATATTTCGAGAAAAAGTATCTCGTGTTTTTCATTCCCATTCCCACAAGAAAAAATACTATAATTCACATTTCGAACAGGCATGGATACAGCGTCTATAGGATAACTTCCATCTTGAGAGTTCTTTCTGAGTTCCGTATGATATCCGCGATCTCTCTTGATCTGTAACTCAATATAGAAATCAATGGGGTCTCTTAAGGTAGCTATAGGTTGTGTCGTATCAACGATTTCTACGGAAGGTGGTAGGATTATATCTTGAGCGGTTATGTATCTAGGACCTTTGACGCAAATTGATGCGTCTCTAACTCCATAGAGATTACTTCTCAATACAATTTCTTTCAAATTTAGTAAAATTTCTTGTATGGATTCTTCAATACCTACTATTGTAGAATATTCGTGTGGCACGTTCAAAAATTTAGCGCGTGTGATACATGTTCCTTCTATTTCTCCAAGTAAAGCTCTTCGCAAGGCAATACCGACAGTATCCGCTTGACCTTTTCTAAGTGGGGACAGAATGAAACGACCGTAATAAAGACGCTTACTATCTACTCTTGATTCAACACACTTCCACTGTAGTGTTTGGGTGGATCCTGTTACCTCCTCTCGAACCATAATAGATTAGTATTTATTTGATCATTGAATCGTTTATTTCTCTTGAAAGCGGTTTAATTCTTTTACAGACGTCTTTTTTTAGGAGGTCGACATCCATTATGCGGCATAGGTGTTACATCGCGTATACAACTTAACCGTACACCACTTTTAGCAATGGCTCGTAATGCGGCATCTCTTCCGCTACCAGCCCCTTTTACCATAACTTCTGCTCGTTGCAAACCCACTGTACGAATAGCATCTACTGCTGTTCTTTGACCGGCATAGGGTGATGCTTTTCTTGAGCTTTTGAATCCACAAGTACCTGCGGAGGACCAGAAAACCACTCGACCTTGTGGGTCTGTAACAGTTATAATGGTATTGTTGAAACTGGCTTGAACATGAATAACCCCTTTTGTTATTCTACGTGCACTCTTCCGTAAACTAAAACGGGCATTCCTACGCAAACCAATACGCACTTTCTTACGTGAACTTATTTTTGGTATAGCTTTTGTCATATTTTATTATCTCATAAATATGAGTTAGAAATAACAAAAAGAAAAAAAGATACAAAGATATCCGTTTCATGGTTAAATATATCCTTTACTTTCATTTTTTGATTGGGAATTTGGACATTTCTGTGGGTACTTTTTTTACTTTTAAGAAAGGAAAGCTCCTTTTTCGAAAGATTACCCCTGTCTTTGTTTATGCTTCGGATTGGAACAAATGACTCTAATTCGCCCACGCCTACGAATCAGCCGACATTTTGTACAAATTTTACGAACGGAAGCTCTTATTTTCATATTTAGGTATTCCTTTCTTAAACTATGAATCCACTCTTTGGGAAAAAATAAGCCTCTTCACTTAAATGTTGAAATTTGGAATTTTTTATCCTAGAAAACCTAATCTTTGGTATCCTTCAAATCTTCAGTATCCTTCGAGTCTTCGATACGCTTCGAATCCTTATGGGGAAGTCTATAAATTATACGTCCCTTGCTTGAATCATAACGACTTACTTCAATTTTAACCCTATCCCCCATCAGTATTCGTATAGAACTGGACCGAATTTTTCCTGAAATATAGCCCAGGATGATGGTGTCATTCTCTAAGCGAACTCGGAACATTCCGTTGGGTAGGGCTTCCGTAACTAAACCTTCGAAAGTAACTTTTGCTTCTCTCAGGTTTTTTTTTTCTCTCCTATTTTTTTTTTCTGTCATATTTTTTTCTCCTATTTTTCTATTTGCATTTTCAAAATAGGAAGTTCGAGATAGAATTTGGGTACTATAGGGGGATCCATTACCATATATAACATAAGACTTCTCCCCCAATTCTGTTTAATCGAGCTTCTCGATCTGTCATTATACCTTGAGAAGTAGAAAGAATAGCAATTCCCATTCCGCCCAAAACCTTAGGAATTCCTTGATAGTTAGCATAAATTCGTAAGCCGGGCCGGCTGATACGCTTTAAAAAGGTTCTAGTTCTATATATTCCCTTTCTAGTCTTTCTCTTTTGATGTCGCAAAGTTGAGACCAAGAAATATCTGTTACTTTCTTGATGTTTCCGAACACTTTCAATAAAACCCTCTCGTAGAAGTATTTTAACAATGTTTTCGGTAATATTTGTAGATACTACTCGAACAGTTCCTTTTTTACTCATGTCTGCGTTTCTTATAGAGGTTAGTAAATCAGCAATAGTGTCCTTGCCCATAAGACTCTAATTCTAGGTTCCTCCTAATTTTTAGATAATCAACATGTTTTCCTTTTTCTTTTTATTTTGGATTTTAAAGCATATACGTAAAACACAATCTACTAATTTTTTCTTTGATCTATATCTCATCTACTAGTATTTATAATACTTCAGGAGCTAATGAAACTATTTTAGTAAAATTCAATTCTCTCAATTCCTCGGCAATCGCACCAAAAACTCTAGTTCCTTTTGGATTTCCTTTTTGATCAATGATAACTGCTGCATTGTCATCGTAGCGTATTATTATACCGTCTTCACATTTGAATTCTTTACATGTACGTACAATTACAGCTCGAATTACTTCGGATCTTTCTAGAGGCATTTGGGGTACTGCGTCTTTGATTACAGCAACAATAACATCACCAATACGAGCATATCGCTGATTACCAGCAGCTCCTATGACTCGAATACACATCAATTTTCGAGCTCCACTGTTATCCGCTACATTTAAAAGGGTCTGAGGTTGAATCATATTATTTGGATTTCAATTTGTTATTTCACTGCAAAGGAATGAAAGATATATTGTCTCTCCAGAAGGAAAACCAGGGGTTTTTTATCTTCAATACTCCCTTTTTTGGGGGGTCTATATCTCTAATCTAAGAACTTTTTTGGGGGTCTATATCTCTAATCTAAGAAATTGGCTTCGTATGGGCATTTTACTGGCAGCTATGGAGATAGCTGCTCTAGCTATAGTTTCAGATACTCCGCTCATTTCATAAAGTATTCGACCTGGTTTAACAACAGCTACCCAATATTCGGGAGATCCTTTTCCTGAGCCCATACGTGTTTCTGTGGGTCTTAGTGTAACCGGTTTGTCGGGAAATATACGTACCCATAGTTTTCCACCACGACGTGCATATCGTGTCATTGCTCTTCGTCCTGCTTCTATCTGTCTCGCTGTAATCCAAGCGGGTTCAAGTACTTGAAGAGCATATCTACCAAAACAAATACGATTGCCTCGGCAAGATTTTCCCTTCATTCTTCCTCTATGTTGTTTACGAAATCTAGTTCTTTTGGGGTTGTAGTCGATGGTTCTTTTTTAGTTCCATCTCTACTGCAAAACTGGACATGAGAGTTTCTTCTCATCCAGCTCCTCGCGAATGAAATGAGAAAGCGTGCAAATTTCTCTAATTCCATAATATTCAAAAATATTACAGATAGATGCACATCAATATATAATAGAATACATTTTTTTTATTTTGCATTTCTTAAAATAGAAAAATATATAGTCAAGAAAGAAGATCTAGAATATATCCAAATTCTATATTTTTAGATAATGTAATCTTTCTTTTTTGAAAAGAATATCCTTATTTTGACCCTTATTGAATCATAGTTTTTTACCCTTATTCAATCATAGTAAAGTATTCTAATCCAATAAAGTTTTAAAGTTTCGCGGGCGAATATTTACTCTTTCTTGTCTTATTTGTTAATTTATAACCTTATCAAATAAAGCAATTTTTTTGGTTTGTTCCGCCATCCCGCCCAATGAAGTATTAGGATTCTTTTCAATAAAATCAATCCTATGCAGTCATAGGTTTTGTCGTTCCCACAGCTTCTCCTTTAATGGTTAGGTTTGAATCCTGCAACGGAGCTTCCAAACTTTCCGAGTTAATTTTCTTAGTTTTATTAACCAGGGCTGCTCTTTAGTATTGCTTAAAATTTTTATTTATTGTTTCACAAAATTACGATTTTTAATTCTCTCTTATTTTTATTATTTTATTATATTGATGCTTTATCACATTGCCTTTTATGATGTAATTCATAGACCATACACATTGGAATCTTATATCTTTCTTATTCTTCTTCCTTCTATCTATCATCCCTCCTTTTATCCACATCCCTTTAGTTTGTTTTGTTTCACAACCTAGAATCCGGTTTCTTTTTTAGAGAAAAAAATGCAGTTGCTACAACTATATGATAGATCTACTCATTTATGATAGATGTATTTATTCACATAGTGACTGTTTCTTTGTTAGGATCTCGACAATACGAAGCAATAGGTTGGTTATTAGTTAATTTTCTATAATTACTAAGTTTTTTCTATTTTTAGTAGGGTTCGCTCAATTTTTTTTTGTTTTGAGTTTCCTTTTTTGACCCTAAAGAAAAAACTAACGAGTCACACACTAAGCATAGCAATTATATTAAAATAAAAGATTTATCAATTTTCATTAAATCTTATAGAAAGAGGTATGATTTCTTCTTAAATTTAAATAAGGCTCTTGTCTTTTTTATTCTATCACTGGGCAGAATGAGAAGACAAGATTAGTTATTCTTCTTCTACGAATATCCAAATTTTTACACCTAATACTCCATAGATAGTTCGAATTGGATAGCAGCAATAATCAATTTTAGCGCGAATTGTTTGGAGGGGAAGTCTACCCTTTTTGATGCATTCGGCACGTGCAATTTCTTTCCCTCCTAGACGACCTGCAATTTTGATTTTGACTCCCTTTATATCTGCTTTTTTAGTTAATTCAATGGCTTTTTTCATTGCCTTTCGGAATGAAACTCTATTTTTTAATTGGAAAGCTATATATTCTGCAAGAATGTTAGGTTGTCTATAAGGTTCTTTAACTTTTTCAATAGCAATATTAAGTCTCTGGTTTACAGAATTCACTTCCTTTTGGATATTTTTCTCTAATTCTTCGATTGCTCCCTTTTTCTTTAATAAATTGGGGAATCCGATATGGATTATAACGTGAATTGTATCGATTTCTTTTTGAATTTCTATATGTGTAATTACTTCAGAACTTGAGTCTGATTCCATTTTTCTATTCGAGCTTTTTTTCCTATTCTTTTGTATATAGTTCTTGATACAATTCCGTATTTTTTTATCTTCTTGTAGACCTTCAGAATAATTTTTTGGTTGTGCGAACCAAAAGGAATGGTGATTTTGGGTTGTACCAAGTCTGAAACCGAGTGGATTTATTTTTTGTCCCATATTTTTTTATTCTATTTTTTTTTTTTACTGGGAATCGAAATCTTAGGGTGATCTAAAAGTTATTTAGATTTCTTTACTATATTTAGTACAATTGTTATATGACACATGGTTTTTTTTATAGGAAAACCACGTCCTCGAGCCCGAGGTCTGAATTTTTTCATAATAGTACTCCTACTCACTTCGGCTTTTGTTATGAATAAATTAGCTTTGTCGAAATCCCTATAATGAGTAGCATTTGCTGCTGCCGAATAAACCAACTTTAAGATGGGATAAGATGCTCGATAAGGCATGAGGTTCAGTATCATAACGGTTTCTTCGTAGTAACGCCAGCGAATCTCATCAAGAACTCTTTGTGCTTTAAAAACGGACATATGTATGCGTTTTTGTGCTTTGAAAACCCGTTCGAACTTAAGTAGACGATCAGTTGGAACCTTTCTTGCGAGTTTCCGTAGCCCGTTCTTCTTCTTCTTTATCCTAGGGATATACTTTACCAATTTGAAACTTGTCATAAATAAGGTTATTCCCCGCCTACCTTTACTTTATTTGAATTTCTTTGTTTATTCTAAATCTTTCTATTCTGAATTCAGTTAACGACGAGATTTAGTATCCTTTCTTGCACTTTCATAACTCGTGAAATGCCGAGTAGGCACGAATTCCCCCAATTTGCGACCTACCATAGGATTTGTTATGTAAATAGGTATATGTTCCTTTCCATTATGAATCGCGATTGTATGGCCAACCATTGCGGGTAGAATGCTAGATGCCCGGGACCACGTTACTATTGTTTCTTTCTCCTCCTTCATATTGACCTTTTCGATTTTTGTCAATAAATGACGAGCTACAAAAGGATTCGTTTTTTTTCGTGTCACAGCTGATTACTCCTTTTTTCATTTTAAAGAGTGGCATCCTATGTCCACTATCTCGATCGAGGTATGGAGGTCAGAATAAATAGAATAATGATGAGTGGAAAAAAGAGAAAATCCTTTAGCTGGATAAGGGGCGGATGTAGCCAAGTGGATCAAGGCAGTGGATTGTGAATCCACCATGCGCGGGTTCAATTCCCGTCGTTCGCCCATCGCATTATTGCAATGCAATTTTCCATATTCCTAGTTACGTATTTACTTACGGCGACGAAGAATAAAACTATCACTATATTTTTTCCTTTTCCTAGTTCTTCTTCCAAGCGCAGGATAACCCCAAGGGGTTGTGGGTTTTTTTCTACCAATGGGGGCTTTCCCTTCACCGCCCCCATGGGGGTGGTCCACAGGGTTCATAACTACCCCTCTTACTACGGGGCGTTTACCTAGCCAACACTTAGATCCGGCTCTACCCAAACTTTTTTGGTTCACCCCAACATTACCCACTTGTCCGACTGTTGCTAAGCAGTTTTGGGATACCAAACGGACCTCCCCAGATGGTAATCTTAAAGTGGCCAATTTACCCTCTTTTGCAATCAGTTTCGCTACAGCACCTGCTGCTCTAGCTAATTGCCCACCCCTTCCACGTGTGATTTCTATGTTATGTATGGCCGTGCCTAAGGGCATATCGGTTGAAGTAGATTCTTCTTTTTTCTCAAAAAACCCCTTCCCAAACTGTACAAGCTTCTTGCAAAGCATACGGCTTTCTAGATGTATATGACGCTCTCTAGACAGATTGATCTTATATGAATCGTATGATGAAGTACCACATGAGTGGATATATAGAAAAGGAATCCAAATCTGCCGAATCGCTCATGTTATGATCTTCTACATCCTAGGTCTCTGCGTTCCGTCATCTGGCTTATGTTCTTCATGTAGCATTCAGATCGAATGACTCTATGAAATTACGTTGATACTTCCACATATTATGGGTAACGTAGGAGACATCCCTATTTTCACCCGGGGGTTTTAATTACCACTGCTTAGCTTTCAATTCGCCTCTGACCATCAAATTAAATGTGAATAACCCGTCCTCCTCTCTTTGAAACAAGGGGCGCTTCCGGTTCTGTGCGTGCTTCAAACAATTTTGTCTTCTCCATATTACCATATCTCTAGAGTCAATAATTTTCTATGAGGAACTACTGAACTCAATCACTTGCTGCCGTTACTCAACAGTTTTCTGTTGAGGTCTATCCCGTAGAGGTAGTCAAATTGGATCAGTGATCGATTTCTAGGTTTCGTCGTAAACCTAATTGGTTATTTCCAATTACGTAAATCAATAGTTCAAACCGCACTCAAAGGTAGGGCATTTCCCATTGATATAGGAACTTTTGTACCAGAAACAATAGTATCTCCAATTATAGCCCCTCTGGGGTGTAAAATATATCTCTTCTCACCATCCCCATAGTGTATGAGACAAATGTATGCATTTCGATTAGGGTCGTATTCTATGGTTACGATTCTACCAGATATGTCTTTTTGATTCCGTCGAAAATCGATTTTACGGTATAGGCGCTTATGACCTCCCCCTCTATGCCTTGCGGTAATGATTCCTCTGGCATTACGACCTTTACCACAACGGTGCCGTCCATGGATCAATTTATTTCGTGGATTGGATTTCACTTGCCTGTCTACGGTTCCCTTGCGTGTGCTCGGGATAGGTGTTTTGTATAAATGTTTCGCCGTATTATTAAGTATTCTCCTTTAGTTCTTTTCTCTATCTAGAAGTGGAATAGAATAACCCGGTTGAAGGGTAATGATCATACGTCTGTAATGCATTGTATGTCCCAGAATAGGTCCCATTCTTCTACCCTTTCCGGGTAGTCGATGGCTATTCACAGCTACTACCTTAACACCAAAGAAGAGCTCGACCCAATGCTTTATTTCTGTCTTAGTGAATCCCGATTCGACATTAAAAGTATATTGATTCTTTCCCAATAAACGAAGACTTTTTTCTGTAAATACTGCGTATTTGATTCCATCCATAAATCGACTTTCCCTCCTATGCTCTGAGTTCCAGTATCGATAAGAATTCGAGTTCTTATTGTTCTTATGTTATGGTATGAATATACCATACCAATTCGTTATGTATGGATGATGGATGAGATTCCATGGATAG